GACTTGATAAATAATGGTCAACAAATTGGGATTCATTTATCAACAGATTTTTTTCTTCCATTTGAACTTATTTCGATAATTCTTTTAGTTGCCTTGATAGGTGCAATTACTATGGCTCGTCAGTACTAAATATTTCGAAATGAAATTAAAAAAATTATATTCATTAATATAATTTAATTAATATAGACTTGTAGACTTGTTCTTTTCTTTAAATTAAACTATTTTTTTTATTGTTCATGTATAAAAAAAACAGAAATTATATATATTTATATCTATTTTCTATTACTAATACCTTCTTGCGTACTTTTTAAATTCGATTTTAGCCAATTGAATCGGTTGAATTGTTGTTCATATTGAAATGAATCAAGATTGATGAGGAGTTGTTCAATGATGCTCGAACATGTACTTGTTTTGAGTGCCTATTTATTATCCATCGGCATCTATGGATTAATTACAAGTCGAAATATGGTTCGAGCGCTTATGTGTCTTGAGCTTATACTGAATGCAGTTAATATAAATTTCGTAACATTTTCGGATTTATTTGATAGTCGCCAATTAAAAGGAGACATTTTCTCTATTTTTGTTATAGCAATTGCAGCCGCTGAAGCAGCTATTGGATTAGCTATTGTTTCATCAATTCATCGTAACAGAAAATCAACTCGTATCAATCAATCGAATTTGTTGAATAAATAGGGGTATACATATAAAAAAATATATATAGAATATCTGCCAATAAAAAAAAAATGGGTATGTGCAGCATATAGTGCTGTTTGATAAAATGTAATAAATCAAAGTATCTTGGCCTTCTTTCATGAGCAGATCCATAAGTAGATTGATTCTGGTAAATCTACTAAATCATTGATTCATCTGGTGTCCACAATATATAATTAATTTACTACTTTACTAGATCGAAATTTTATGATGTTAAAAAAAAAATTATAGATCCAATGTCACATTCAGTAAAGATTTATGATACATGTATAGGGTGTACTCAATGTGTACGAGCCTGCCCCACGGATGTATTAGAGATGATACCCTGGGACGGGTGTAAAGCTAAACAAATAGCTTCTGCTCCAAGAACAGAAGACTGTGTAGGTTGTAAAAGGTGTGAATCCGCTTGCCCAACCGATTTTTTGAGTGTCCGGGTTTATTTATGGCACGAGACAACTCGTAGCATGGGTCTAGCTTATTGATACGTTCGAGAAAATTCCACTTGAATCCATCATTTTTTATCTTTACCGACAAAACCCGTACTCGAGAAAAGAAAAAATTCTTATATAATAATAAAATAAGAATTTTTTCTTTTCTCGAGTACGGGTTTTCGGATCAAAGTCAAAGTAAGTGTATCTTGTTTTTACCACGAATGATTTTCCTTGGTTAACTATAATTGTTGTTTTGCCAATATTCGCGGGTACTTTCATTTTATTTTTCCCTCATAGAGGAAATAAGGTTATTAGGTGGTATACTATTTGTATATGCTTATTAGAACTACTTTTAACGGCCTATTTATTCTGTTATCATTTCCAATTGGATGATCCATTAATCCAATTGGAACAAGATTATAAATGGATCGATTTTTTTTATTTTCATTGGAGACTGGGAATTGATGGGCTTTCCATAGGACCCATTTTACTCACGGGATTCATCACTACTTTAGCTACTTTAGCGGCTTGGCCAGTTACTCGAGATTCGAAATTGTTCCATTTCCTTATGTTAGCAATGTACAGCGGTCAAATAGGATCATTTTCTTCTCGAGATCTTTTACTTTTTTTTATCATGTGGGAGTTAGAATTAATTCCTGTATACCTACTTTTATCCATGTGGGGAGGGAAGAAACGTTTGTACTCAGCTACAAAGTTTATTTTGTACACCGCGGGGGGTTCCGTTTTTCTCTTAATGGGAGTTCTAGGTATGGGTTTATATGGTTCTAATGAACCAACATTAAATTTTGAAACATCAGCCAATCAGCCGTATCCTGTGGCATTGGAAATACTATTCTATTTTGGATTTCTTATTGCTTATGCTATCAAATTACCGATTATACCCCTACATACATGGTTACCAGATACTCATGGGGAAGCCCATTACAGTACATGTATGCTTTTAGCTGGAATCTTATTAAAAATGGGAGCATATGGATTGGTTCGTATCAATATGGAATTATTACCCCATGCTCATTCTATATTTTCTCCCTGGTTGATGATAGTAGGTGCAATTCAAATAATCTATGCAGCTTCAGCATCTCCTGGTCAGCGCAATTTAAAAAAAAGAATTGCCTATTCCTCTGTATCTCATATGGGTTTCATAATTATAGGAATTAGTTCCATAACTGATACAGGACTCAATGGGGCCCTTTTACAAATGATCTCTCATGGATTTATCGGTGCTGCACTTTTTTTCTTGGCAGGAACGAGTTACGATAGAACACGGCTTGTTTATCTCGATGAAATGGGAGGAATAACTATCCCAATGCCAAAAATATTTACAATGTTCAGTAGCTTTTCGCTGGCTTCTCTTGCATTGCCTGGAATGAGTGGTTTTGTTGCAGAATTGGTAGTATTTTTTGGACTAATTACGAGCCAAAAATTTCTTTTAATGCCAAAAATACTAATCACTTTTGTAACGGCAATTGGAATGATATTAACTCCTATTTATTCATTATCTATGTTACGTCAGATGTTCTACGGATACAAGCAATTTAATTCTCAAAATTATCATTTTTTGGATTCTGGTCCGCGAGAACTATTTCTTTCAATCTGTATCTTTCTACCCGTAATAGGTATTGGTATTTATCCGGATTTCGTTCTCTCACTGTCAATTGACAAGGTAGAAGCTATTATATCTAATTATTTTTATAGATAGTTATAGATAGTTTTTATTTTATAATAAATATAATAAAAATTTTATAATAAATATAATAAAATAAATTCATTTAAACTGAAATTGTAATATTGTAATCAAGTATTTTTGTAGTTTTTGAAAATCATTTGAATCAAGTCAAGTAATGATTCAAATGATTTTCAAAAACTCGTACAACCTTTCGTTATCTATGCTTATGCTATTATTCCTATGTATTGTATATTCTATTCGTAACTGCTTTTCTTCAATTAAATGTTAATGCGAATGAACCATAACTATGCAGCCCTATTCCTAATAGATTTACTCCAAAATAGCATATCCAAATTATAAAAAATCCTATAGAAGCCACAATTGCAGAATTTGAGCCTTGAAAATTTGCATTTGTTCTAGTATGTAAATAAATTGCGAATATTGTCCAAGTAATAAATGCCCAAGTTTCTTTTGGGTCCCAATTCCAATAGGATCCCCACGCTTCATTAGCCCATACTGCTCCCGAAAGAATACCCATGGTTAAAAATAGAAAGCCGAGACTAATGACACGAGAACTCCAACAATCCAATTGCTGAATTAATTGATGCCTGTGATAATTTCTAAACGAAATAAAATAATTTTTTTGTAAAACATGGCTCATTTCATTCACGTATTGAATTTCGCCAAATGAAAATGACCTAAAATGGTTGTTTTTACATTTTAAAAAAATATTTTTATTTTTTCGAAATGTAATGACTAGAAGAGCTACTGATAATAATGATCCGCAGAGAAGAGATGCATAGCTCAATACCATCATACTTACGTGCATCATTAACCACTGTGATTGTAGAGCAGGTACTAATATTGTGGATTGATGCATTTCAGTTAAAAGACCTGAAGTGGCAAATCCTTGAGTAAAAATAGCACTGGGTGCAGTTATTGCACTTAGATGATTTTTATGTTTTCTAAAATAAGGAAGCATATGAATAATGGATAAACTCCATGAAAGGAACATTAATGATTCATATAAATCACTTAAGGGTAAATGCCCCGAATAAATCCAACGAATAACTAATAATCCTGTTATACATAAAAAAGCGGCTACCATTCCTTTTTCAGACGAATCATATAATCCTACGATTTCGTGGACTAATAAGTTAATCAAATAAATCGTGAGTACAATTGAAACAATCGACAAAGAAATGTGAGTTAATATATGTTCTAAAGTCAAAAATATCATAAAAAAATCCTAAAAAGGATATCCTCCAACAATGGGATGGGAGATCTGGAATTAGATTCTATCCATTATAGGAATTATTATAGTGTTTATTTTACTAGTATTTCTTTTTTAGAAATATGCCGCCACTCGGACTCGAACCGAGATGCTCTAGCACTGCTTCCTAAGAGCAGCGTGTCTACCGATTTCACCATAGCGGCTTGCTCGAAATCATAATAGCCCATTCATTTTTAATCGTCGAGATTGGAGGAGGCAATTGCAATATTTATTTTGTAAAAAGATTCAAAATATCCTTTAAATTACTATTTAAACGTTCAATAATCATTATCTTACTTAATTGTAGTGTGGATTGGGGCAATTGTTGTTAGTTTTAAAACCGCACGAAAAACCATTCAGTGTGGTTTAAGTTCTTGTAAAATTTCAGAATTGTAAGGAGGTTTAAAATGTTTGTTGGATAGCTTGAAAACTGGATTAACTATAAAATTGCTAGGATTTTAATCGTACCTATAATTCGTGGTATTATTTATAAAACCAATTAAGTATTGGTCAAACCAATTAGTAGGCTATAGATATACCAATAAAGTGAAATTTTATCTTCCATATTTATAAAATGATTATTCATTATGGAATGGGTATTGCGCTTTATGGATAGGTATCTTGATCTATCCTATAGTTAAAGTTAAGTTAAAATATAGAATATATATATTCGGTATACAGAACCCAATAAGCCCTTTTAAATTTAATTTTTGTGAAAAGTGAATCGATGGGGAAATAACAATCCCCGTCCCACAAAAACCCACTAATGAGAAAGAGAAAACTTTGTAAAGATAAAAATGGTATATTGTTCCTAATTTTTTGAGCCTATGTCTAGTAGACACAAAAATTTTATCCTACAATATACGACAATAGAAAATTCCATCTCATTAAGTTTAAAATATTAATGGGAATTTATTATCTTATAAATTATCGAATTCGTTGGTTCATATCTATTAAGATTATTCCAAGACTTTTCCAAGTCTTTATTATATATTACTTGTTTGTCGTACAAAAAGTTTTTAAAATTCCCGGTCGGAAGTTTGCTAAAGAACTAGACTGTAAAACTCTTTCTATTAATTGTAATTGATCGAGGATCAAGAAAGTATATCTAATGAAAATTCGAAAGAATTAGTATCCATTAGTAATTAAAATTAATTTATTAAACGATATGTGATTTGAACCAGAAATTTTTATATTATTCCAGCTCTGTGCAAACTGAAGTCACGAGTAACAAATCGACGAATATTATAAAATTGATCACAAGTATAAATTGAAGTTGCTTTATTGAAAAAAATGTAAGCAACTCACTTAGTTCCCCAACGGGCTATTTCAGACCCAATTAATGATTCTGAATTCAGAATAAATTAACGAAAATAACAAAAAAACAAGGAGATCTTGTTATTTTGTTTATCGGGTTGAGTTATTGGTGGATCATAGGATCCTCGGAATCAAGTACTTATTTGTTTTGTCATAATTTTTGAACTTGTTTTATGTATCTAAACTAAATTATTGTAATAATGCAATGAGTGAAAATATTATATTCTATATGTTCATATATTATTAATTTATTAATTAATAATAATAAATTAATAATAATCATTTTTAATTTTTATTTGTATTGGAAATACAAATAAATTTATTCTATTTCTATCTATTAAAGTAATCTAAAGTCTTTTCATATCTTGATTTTTTTTGCTCCGTTCTAAATATATAAAATATATAATATATAAAATATATATCTAAATATATATATATATAAGAGCTGGTGAATCGGAAACAATTTAACAATAAAAAAAGTTTATTTTTTATGGAACATATGTATCAATATGCGTGGATCATACCTTTCGTCCCCCTTCCGGTTCCTATAGCAATAGGGGTAGGCCTTTTACTTGCCCCGACGGCAACAAAAAATATTCGTCGTATATGGGCTTTTCCTAGTGTTTTATTACTAAGTATCGTTATGATTTTTTCCGCCAATCTGTCTATTCAGCAAATAAACGGCAGTCCAGTCTACCAATATGTATGGTCTTGGACCCTAAATAATGATTTTTCGTTAGATTTAGGCCACTTAATAGATCCGCTTACTTCCATTATGTTAATATTAATTACTACTGTTGGAATAATGGTTCTTATTTATAGTGACAATTATATGTCTCACGATCAAGGCTATTTGAAATTTTTTGCTTATATGAGTTTTTTTAACGCTTCGATGCTGGGATTAGTTACTAGTTCAAATTTGATACAAATTTATATTTTTTGGGAATTAGTTGGAATGTGTTCGTATCTATTAATAGGTTTTTGGTTCACACGACCCCTTGCGGCAACTGCTTGTCAAAAAGCGTTTGTAACTAATCGTGTAGGGGATTTTTGTTTATTTTTAGGAATCTTAGGTCTTTATTGGATAACGGGGAGTTTTGAATTTCGTGATTTGTTTGAAATAGCCAATAATTTGATTGATAATAATGGGGCCAATTCTTTATTTCTGACTTTGTGTGCTTCCCTATTATTTGTTGGTGCGGTTGCTAAGTCTGCGCAATTCCCTCTTCATGTATGGTTACCTGATGCCATGGAAGGCCCTACTCCTATTTCGGCTCTTATACATGCTGCTACTATGGTAGCAGCAGGAATTTTTCTTGTAGCTCGACTTTTTCCTCTTTTTACAGTCATACCTTACATAATGAATATAATTTCTTTGGTAGGTATAATAACAATACTATTAGGAGCTACTTTAGCTCTTGCTCAAAGAGACATTAAAAGAAGTCTAGCCTATTCGACAATGTCGCAATTGGGCTATATTATGTTAGCTTTAGGTATGGGATCTTATCGAGCTGCTTTATTTCATTTGATCACTCATGCCTATTCAAAAGCATTGTTGTTTTTAGGATCTGGATCCATTATTCATTCAATGGAAACTATTGTTGGGTATTCCCCAGATAAAAGCCAGAATATGGTTCTTATGGGTGGTTTAACAAAATATGTCCCAATTACAAAAATTTCATTTTTATTAGGCACACTTTCTCTTTGTGGTATTCCACCTCTTGCTTGTTTTTGGTCCAAAGACGAAATTCTTAATGATAGTTGGTTGTATTCATCCATTTTTGCAATAATAGCTTGTTTCACAGCAGGATTAACTGCATTTTATATGTTTCGAATGTATTTACTTACTTTTGAAGGTCATTTAAACATTAATTGTAAAAATTACAGCGGCAAAAAAAATAATGTGTTCTATTCAATATCTATCTGGGGCAAAAAAGGACAAAAAGTTATAAAAAAAAAATGGATTTTATCAACAATGAATCAAAATCAAAGAATTTCTTTTTTTTCGAAAAAAGCATATCCTATTGTTGGTAATGTAGTAACCAATATGATGGGGTCTCTTATTACTATTAATAATTTTC